TAATCACTATTTTCATTTGATATTCTATATGTAATTATCTATATGTAATGAATATAACTATGTATTCAAATTTATGTATATTATTAAAATGCAATTTAAAATAAAAGAATTTCTATATAGAATTATTTAGATAATGGTGATTAGAATGAACGATTCATAAATATAAATGATAAATCAAAAAATTCTATGGAATAATGAAAGACAGAAAAATCCTTCAAATTGAGTCATATTATTCCATTATATTTATATTGACAATTTCAAAAAACTATTCATACTATGATCATAGTATGATGGTAGTCGGGCAAGTATGCCCCCATCGTCTAGTGGTTCAGGACATCTCTCTTTCAAGGAGGCAGCGGGGATTCGACTTCCCCTGGGGGTAGGGTACTACGAAAGCAAGTTGATCATGGATTATCAATAAGCTTCGAATTGATTCTTCCGGGGTCGATGCCCGAGCGGTTAATGGGGACGGACTGTAAATTCGTTGGCAATATGTCTACGCTGGTTCAAATCCAGCTCGGCCCAATAATTTTCGGATCCACCATGAAATAATATAACCCATTTGTCCTTCTACGTAAATGCTTGATAGGGAAGAATAAAATAAAAAAAAAAACTCCTATTTTCTGATATCTTTCTCTACTGTTATTTTTTTTTCTATTTCTTTTTCCCACAAATTCGGATCTTGATAATGATCTCGACTCATATCAGGTCAGGATCTGTAAATATAAAGTTTCAGAAAAAAATAAATTTAAGAAAAAAAGAATACAGATTGATTATCAATTAATTTGACAATAACGAAAAAATAACTATTAATCCATGCTCCTATAACTAAAGTGCATGTCCCCTCGTATATCAATCTATTACTCGCGTCTCTGTTAGAATATGACAATTCTAATCTAAAATCTACATAGAAAGGGTTTGAAGGAAATTAAATCATAAATATATGTTGTACACTATATTTCCCTGGGATTGTAGTTCAATTGGTCAGAGCACCGCCCTGTCAAGGCGGAAGCTGCGGGTTCGAGCCCCGTCAGTCCCGATGGATCCAAATCCAACAAAAAAAATACATCAATTCATCTCTTCCTTTCCTGTGAAAGAGAGAACAAATAAGATAAATGAATTTGATTCCAAACGGGATCTTTCTTATTTTTTTTTTTTTTTATTTGATCAGTACAAAAAAAGGAAGGGGTTTAGTTCGAACCTCCCTCCTTTTCCTTTTTTGAATTTCGCTGCTATTGTTTGCTTGAGTTTGTTTATAACCAATGTGAGGGTAAAGATAGTCTGATGAAATTTCATCAGATGATTGCATTGGACAAGAGAGAGGGCAGTAGATTAGAGAAAAGAATGCAAAAAATGATAAATAAAGTAAAGAAATTCTTGATTGGATCAGGAATCCCATTTTGTTTGAATTCGGTATGGATAAAAGATCTTCCTATGTTATACTATTCAATTCTCGACGATGAATCGATTTGATAGCTCTGATATTGTTATTCATGATATGATATTTTAATACGATTCGATATCATCATCATCGATATTTAATGCATCCCATTGAATTTACAAGCGAAACATTTATCATCTCTATGGGATTAAATCCCGAGTTATTGCGAAAAAAAATGAAACGATGAGATTATGGAAGTAAATATTCTCGCATTTATTGCTACTGCACTGTTCATTCTAGTTCCTACCGCATTTTTACTTATAATATACGTAAAAACAATCAGTCAAAGTGATTAATTTGAATTAAACTTGACTTTTTTGTTCTTATCAATGATTGAAGATAAGAAAAATGAAACGAAAAGGATTAAAATTTCGCGTCTTAAATAAATGAAATGGGCGGACTAGAATTATCAGTATTCTACGAGAGAAGTATTCTATGAGATCCGATAGTATGGTAGAAAGAAATATATGAATCCTTCTACCATACTATCTATTATTGTTATTGAAGTGTATAAAATTGTACTGTATAAAAATACAGGTTGAATATGGATGAATCTACAATATATATCTATATATTTATATATAGATATCATATCAATCAATTACATATATGTAATTGATATAATATACATAGTGGGCCAATTCTATTTCTTTGCTTCATAATTTATGTTGATTCATTCCAATGAATCTGAAATGAAATAATCGAAAGGCCACTCTTACTCTTACGATTCTAATTTCGAGATTTCTCATTCTTTTCAATATGAATTCCGATACCCACCATCAATAAAGGAAAAAAATGTTATGGGCATTAATAAAAAAAATAGAGTAATCTTTTTTTAGCATTCTAAAGAAGTAATTGATTGAGTAGTTCACAGATGATCCAGGGGTTCGGTTCCGTGGGAACAACTTTTTATCTTCGGATTTCGAAAAGAATTAGCAAACCCCATCTTTAACGTTTGAACCATGATATGAAATGAGTTCCATAAAACAAGCATAAATCCAAGAAAATAACTAAAATCATAATCAATAAAACAAGCGCACGTAATATGTGGGTGGCTACCCCGAGGTACTATCTTATTATGAGGTAGTATATTATTATGCGTAGTATTTCATCGGACAACCACTATGTCTATGTTCTTTCGTGTCGAAAGTATGTATCCACTTAAAAACTTATAATAATAATAGAACTCTTTTTTTTTTACTTACTGTTCAAAGAAAAATCAAAGAAAAAAAGAGAAACCAAAAACAACAACAAATAAAATAAAAAAAGCTTTGCAGAACAATCTAAAAAACAATCGATACAGTTTGATTCTTCAATTAGTAGTACCTCTAGAGTCCACTTCTTCCCCATACTACGAGTGAAAGGGAAAATGTAAAGACTACCATTAAAGCAGCCCAAGCGAGACTTACCATATCCATGTGAATTATGTCCCCTATCTCTATGAATATAAAAGAATTATTCCATTATTGCTCACTAATCATTATTGTTCACTAATAATAGTGGAATCACTAGCGCATAGTCAAAAAGAGATTCGGACACAACAGCGTTGATGAAACAATCCAAAAAATCTAATTATAACAAGTTATTTATTATATATATGATTTCGAGTATAATCGAAAAACATTAAGCACAAGTAAATAAAAGACGGAGAGAAACTCTTGGAAGTATCAAAGGAGTGTTAGTAACATCTAGGAATAATAAGACCTAGTCTTTCTTTTGTTGCCCTGCATTTCATTACATGAAGTAAAAAGTATAAAAATAGAGAATCAAGATAGATCACTATCTATCACATACCCCTAATATTCTATTCCTTTCTCATTTGGTCTAATCTTTAGAGTCTCCCGATTGTTTCATACAGACAATCGGGAGATGGCCTATTACATGCGTGACTTGAGCTTACCGAAAAGAAAGAATTTCTTTTTTTACTTAATATTAATAAATATCACTTTTTAAAAGATTTTAAGAAAAAGCCAATTATCCATTCAATATAATATTGATTGAATGCTCGAGCACTCAGATATTTTCATGAGTCCGTCTATAAAGTATCTTCCTCCCTTTCCGTAACTAAAAAATCAATTAGATTCCCTATCTGTCTATCCAATCTAATTCAAGACCCAGTCAGTAGACACTACATTAGTAGTCGAAGGGCTATCATATCAAGATTTAACGATTCTTTTTTTCATTACTCTAATAAATCCTTGAAACCTAGACGCAAGGATTTATAACATTTTAGAGAACGGAACCCCCAACGATGCTTAGAATCAAGTAAATCTAAAGAGGCTTTTTCTTCTGCTTACTTCTGCTGGAAAAAAAATGATAAAGTTATATCGGCAAAACAGAAGAAGGTATTTCGATTCTTTTGTTGATGAGGCGACACCCGGATTTGAACTGGGGAAAAAGGATTTGCAGTCCCCCGCCTTACCGCTCGGCCATGCCGCCAAAACGATACAAAATAGATGATAATATTCCTTTTTTGGGGGGGGGATTACTAAACTTCTTTTTTTTTATTCTACTTGTTTCTTGAATCCTCTTTTCCTTAATCCCCTTCCTAAAAGAGGGGCCTTCCCCTTTTTGTTTGGATTGGCTCTATCTCTTCGATTGATAGTATCTTACAACACACAATATCTAAAACTAAAAACCGAAAAACTTTTCTATTGAAAGAAAATAAAAAATCAAATGTGGATTGGATTTTCATTCACAAAAGCCAAAATTCAGGACAAATGGGAACCGTTAACTTTAACTATTGACTGTGAATTCATAAATGATTCTGGGATTAAAATTGAAAATTAGGTTTCCCTAATGATATAAGAAAAAAGATCCGTTAACTTTAACTATTGACTGTGAATTCATAAATGATTCTGGGATTAAAATTGAAAATTAGGTTTCCCTAATGATATAAGAAAAAAATCCTTCTCAATTAAAATTATAATAGGGAATTTTCGGGATTCAATTTTTACAATTTTTCGTTGAATAGAAAATAGAAATTTTCATAGAGCATGACATGTGGTGTCCCGAATAGAACTGTAATAAAGGAGGAGATATATATATAACTATAGTTATATCTGCACATGTTTAATAAATACAAGTCTTCATACACCCTCCAAGTGTATTCTACGAATTCTACTAAAAAAAATATATAGGTATAGGTAAAATATCTCTCTTCTATGCGAATTTTTTTTTGAACAGAGGAATCCACGAAAAAGTTCCATGTTGTTAAAAAAAAATTCTATATTGTTTCTAATGATTATGTCTTTATCTCATGGAGCAGATTAAATCCCGAATCCATTTTTAGTACCCAATCGGATTGTAATATCATAATAATGGTAGAAATTGACTCACTTTTGTTTTGATATAGATATTCTATACAAAACTCCATAAGTCTAAGTAGAATTTCCCAATTCCTTTGTATTTCATTTGTAATTGTTGCAAATTCCAATTTGAGTATCAAAGTCTCTTTATTCCTACGTTCATATGTATTTCATGCATTATATCTATTACACCGAGTTAGGTAAAATTTCATGTGATTCAGTAAACATAATATAAATTCCATCCTTGCTAG